AGGAACATAGATTACAAGGATTTGAATTCAATAAAAAAGTTGGTTGGGCTTTTCATCACATGTTTATTCTCTTCATATTCATATTGAAAGAAGTTAGTTATTTAGAAAAAACTTACGTTCCGTATTGAATTCTCAACGATGTAAAATGGATCGAAATTCGAAAGAACCTATATTCTATCTCCTATCTCTTATTCCCTATTCTTTAAATGAAATAGTTCAATTATAAATTCTCTGTGGATCTCTTATTTTCTAACCAAGAGGGGGTTTTTGATGCTATAATTGAATTCAATTAAGGGGATTAAATCTCTAAGACTCTAGGGTAAAATAAAAAATAAAAAGGGGGGGCAAGGATTTAATCTATACTTGTTTGGCTTTATACCTAGACAAGATAGTCAGCGTCTCGAAAAAAAAGGACCTTTATTTGATTTATGATTCCTATCGAATTCGGGGAGTAGGTAAAAGTTAATGAGCAGCGGAAAGTATTAAGTTCAATATCTACGTCTGTCCGAATCTTATTAATAAACAATCAAATTACATATGTAATCGATGTATTTTATTTGAACTTTATTTTTCAATAGTTCATCTTTGGCTCTAATGAATAATTGTAAATCTATGTAAAGATTGAGACAAGGGTGCTTCATCCATTTTATTCATTTTACTTTTTGATTATAGAAAGATTACTGAATCTCACATCAAATAAAATACGAAAATATTAATATATTATAATTATATATAATGAGGAAATGCATAACTTATATGTATATATTTATGTATATATTGTTATCGCTCTATTTCAGTGACAATCGTTTTTTTTTGTGAAAAAATGGGGATCTTTTCCATTTTCAAATTGAAATATTTAACATAGAATGTTTATAAGAGTGAATGTTGCTCTATCTATCTGATAGATAAGAAAACTCACTATCCTATTCTTTCATTTAATTGATAAAATCAGAATGAAAGAATAATGACTTAAATCTTCCTTTACATCAGTTTTTTTATTCTTCGATCTATCTGCTTTAAGCGATGATTATTCAATTCCAAAAGAAATCGAAATATTTCTCTTTTATGAGGATCAAACGCGGGTCGTACTGTAAAACTTTATTGAAATAATATTCAAATAAAAAATAAGAATGTCAAAGGAAGATGTAGATATTCAAAAAGAACTCGTTTATTCGTCTTATTTTTGTTTTTTTTTTTTATGATATTTCTATTTTTTTAATAGAATATTTCTTTATTAATCTCTAATATTTTTAATTATTATTAATCAAGCATGGAGTTAAAAATAGGGGGTTAAGTTTAATTCTTGCTAAAACTTTTTCATAAAAATATCTATCTATTTATATAGAAGAAAAAAATATAGATTACTATGTAACGGATGAACCAATGATTATTCATGATTCCATAATAGAATCAATTCCATACCGGCTCCAAATTAGAGAAATGTTATGGTAAAACTTCGTTTGAAACGATGTGGTAGAAAGCAACGTGCGACTTGAAAGACATGATCCGTTGTGGATTCTTACGTCCACCATTTTTTATAGGAATGGAGGTGCTCTTGGCTCGACATCGTTTGTTCTGTTCCACTATACCCTCTCTTTTTTTGTTGGGTTGTAATGTAAATAGTTCATGATGGAGCTCGAGTAGAAAATATTGATTCATTTCTCAAGTGCAAAGATCTAGGGTTAATGCCAATCAATAAATTGGAACAACTTCGTAAATATATCTTCGATATAGAAATCGAAAAGGTTCCAAGTTTCCAACCCAAAAGGAAAATTTCTTGGAATTCATAAAACTCTTTCGATACAAAGTGTATCGCGTAGGAATCAACCGTTTGTATGATTCTTTGATAGAAAGAAAATCACAAAAGGGGTATGTTGCTGCCATTTTGAGAGGATTAAGAATCACCGAAGTTATGTCTAAACCTAATGATTTAAAACAAAAAAAAGATAAAGGATCCCAGAACAAGGAAACACCCTTTCAATTGTCTCAATAACTGAACCATAATAAAAACAAATCAAAAAAAATGAAATGAAACAAATGAAAAAAGGAAGGGGTTTAAAGACCACTCAATAAAAGAAATGCCTAAAGATTTTCCTTTGAACTATTTGAGAGTTATCCAATTTGAGTTATGAGTACGAATGGTTTTTTTTCTTTTTCAGGAAGGAAGAAGAAGAAAGAACTTAATCATATTGATTTAATCATTTTATATATCCATTTGCCGTTGTAATTCTATACATAAACATAAATAAAACTTTAAATCATTTTTTCTCGAGCCGTACGAGGAGAAAACTTCCTATACGTTTCTAGGGGGGGTATTATTCATCTACATCTATCCCAATGAGCCGTCTATCGAATCGTTGCAATTGATGTTCGATCCCGAAGAGAAGGAAGAGATCTTCGGAAAGTGGGTTTTTATGATCCAATAAAGAATCAAACTTATTTAAATGTTCCTGCTATTCTATATTTCCTTGAAAAGGGTGCTCAACCTACAGAAACTGTT